TTCCATTGCTGTCATTTTATATGTATATGGTTACAATTATCTTCGTTCCCAATGTGCCTATGATGTAGCACCGGGCGGGCTATTAGCTAGTGTATATCATCTTACGAGAATAGAGTATGGTATAGATCAACCAGAAGAAGTATGTATAAAAGTATTTGCTCCAAGGAGCAATCCTAGAATTCCGTCTGTTTTCTGGGTTTGGAAAAGTGCGGATTTTCAAGAAAGAGAATCTTATGATATGTTGGGAATCTCTTATGATAATCATCCACGTCTGAAACGTATCTTAATGCCGAAAAGTTGGATAGGGTGGCCCTTACGTAAGGATTATATTGCCCCCAATTTTTATGAAATACAAGATGCTTATTGAATAATAAGAAACCAATCTTCAATGGTATAACTCCAGATAGTAAAAGAATATTTGTTTGTTCTCTTATAGATCCAGAGAGTTATTGAAATTTCATTTATATTATTATGGCTATATAGACTAAAAAAAGACAATTGGGGGATTCGTTGGATTCTCAATTTGGAAGATATTTATTTCCTACGAGTCGAGCTAATGCTAATAGGATAAACTAAACCAGTTCGGTGTCATAAACTTTGTACCGCGCACATAGCTTAGATGAGCTATAGAAAGTAACTTAAAAGGAAAGAAATGCAGAAATAGAATATGATATGAAAGAAAAAAAAAAGAAATACAAAGGGGATCGGAGTCTGTTTCTACTCCATCTGAAAGAAATCTTGAATATTCCCACCCTTCAACCCCACTATACTTTATAAGTCTTTTAACCAACTGATTGAACTTTTCGAATCTCTATGACGTATTAACATTCTTTTTGACCGAGAGGAGACACACTCTGAACAAATAAAAAAAAAAAGAGAATCGAATTTTGTTCTTTTCCATATTTTACACTTTAGAATATATATTCTTTACTCATTCATATTAGAATATATATTCTTTACTCATATAAAAGGACGGGACTCTATATCCAGACACCTAGATAAATATGTATACTCTATAATGAATATACATATAATAAATATATATTATATGTTGGTCTATAGCAATTAATTTAATTAAGTTTAAGTTGTAAATATAGATATAGATACTCATAAACAAATTAATCATGTGCCGAGAACCAGATTTGAACTGGTGACACGAGGATTTTCAGTCCTCTGCTCTACCAGCTGAGCTATCCCGACCATTTCCGAACCATTTCCGATACACCATCTTCGTCATTTTACTAAACGACTTAGGTCTATGTCAATTTAAAAACGAGGATTTCGTACGTTTCTAATGTATGTGTATCATATCTATCACAACACTTGTGAAAAGCAAAAAAGTCAACCCAGATACATTTGTGAAAGAATCAAATGAACGAAAAAGATAAAGAATTTTTTTCTAAGATATATAGAGTCCCACGGATCTTTTTGGGGATAGAGGGACTTGAACCCTCACGATTTCTAAAGTCGACGGATTTTCCTCTTACTATAAATTTCCTTGTTGTCGATATTGACATGTAGAATGGGACTCTATCTTTATTCTCGTCCGATTAATCAGTTATCTATCAGACTATGGAGTACGTTATTTATTTGATCAATTGATTTGATCAAATAATATTCGATCCTTTCTTCAACTTAGAATTGATTCAGAACAACTTTTTTATTTTTATAAAAAAATGAAAAAAAAAAGATACAGGAAAAATATAGATACAGGTTTGGGTCGCTCGTCATTAATTATTTGTATTTGAGATAGTATTTCAGTACGTGGATCTATGTATATTAGTGTTATCCTTTATTTTATCACTTTATCTTTTCTGGAGTTTTAATAGAAGGATTCCTTTATGCAACGCAATCAACTCCATTTGTTAGAACAGCTTCCGTTGAGTCTCTGCACCTATCCTTTATTTATTCTGATTCTGTCTTTATGAACCTTTGTTGTTTTTTTGTTTTCGAAAAACAGGATTTGGCTCAGGATTGCCCATTTTTTATTCCAGGGTTTCTCTGAATTTGAAAGTTATCACTTAGTAAGTTTCCATACCAAGGCTCAATCCAATTAAGTCCGTAGCGTCTACCAATTTCGCCATATCCCCCCCCTCTTTATTTGTTTTGAGATTAAGATCTTATTATTATGTCATGCCCTTTATTTTCTTTCATTTTTCTTCTACCGGAACTGTAGAATTCATTAGATACTGATTCCTGTAAAAGTCTTTCTTTCCTCTTATTTTCCTCTTTTTTTATTTGATTTCTTATCTATTCTCTTTCATCTCTATCGTAGAACCATATTTGGTCTAATCAGAAATGATTCTATCATTTCTGTATCCACAATTCAATATGGATGTATATATATAGCATATTTTTTCTATATTATACCATATTTTTCCTATATGCCTCTCCTTCTATCATTTTGATCATGCAATTTGGAATACTCGAAGGGTCAATTCTTTTCTTTTAATTCTTTATCTTTTACATTATATATATATATTATTTCTTTTCTACATTCATATTAATTCTGAATAACTAAGAATGAAAAGTTAATAGCTAAGATTCTTGCAGTTTACTAAATTCCTATGGATGTACAATTTATGTTATGCGAGCCCGCTTAGCTCAGAGGTTAGAGCATCGCATTTGTAATGCGATGGTCATCGGTTCGACTCCGATAGCTGGCTTTTTTCTATTTGTTTGAGTTTTTACGTGATTGATAATGTCTTTTTTAAATTAAAGTGAAAAGACTTCTTTCTTTTTTTCCAAAGGTTACCGATTATTATGTCGTAGGAATGTAAAGTTCTAAAGAATTGTTAGAGTAGTTAAATCTCCGCAAAACAAATCAAGAAAAAGAAAAGGACCCTTCTCTTTTCCTATATACATTCTTTGTGTATATATAAGGTATATATAAGGTATATATAAGAAAGTTCGAATATTAATACTATTAATACAATCCATCTCAGTATTCTTTATAGTATAATTCGAATACTTCAGTAGATTTGACTTCATTTATTATATTTATCCTTTAGTTCTAGTTCAGTTTGAATTTAGGTTTATGTAATTTCAATAAAATAGGGCAAATTTGGAGTATTTATGTCACGTTACCGAGGACCTCGTTTCAAAAAAATACGCCGTTTGGGGGCTTTACCGGGATTAACTAGTAAAAGTCCTATAGCCAGGAGTACTTTTTCGCGCTCTGGTAAAAAATCTCAATATTGTATTCGTTTAGAAGAAAAACAAAAATTGCGCTTTCATTATGGTCTTACAGAACGACAATTACTGAAATACGTTCGTATCGCCGCAAAAGCCAAAGGACCGAAGGGTCGGGTTTTACTACAATTACTTGAAATGCGTTTGGATAATATCCTTTTTCGATTAGGTATGGCGTCAACTATTCCTCAAGCCCGCCAATTAGTTAATCATAGACATATTTTAGTTAATGGTCGTATAGTCGATATACCAAGTTATCGCTGCAAACCCCAAGATCTTATTACAGTGAAGGATGAACAAAAATCGAAAGATATGATTCAAAATTCTCTTGATTCATTCCCCCAGGAGAAATTGCCAAAACATTTGACTCTTCACCCATTCCAATATAAAGGATTGGTCAATCAAATAATAGATAGTAAATGGGTTGGTTTGCAAATAAATGAATTGCTAGTCGTAGAATATTATTCTCGTCAGACTTAAACCTAACTAAAAAAAGAGGGGTTGTTCGGACAATTTTGCCCCAATCACCCAAGTCATAAGTAAAGAAATCTAAAGTAAAGTACGGGGTTGATCGGAGGATTATCCCTCATTGATATATCATAGAATGATATGGGTATTTTCATCCCTTGCCTAGTCTTTCCAGAGAAATTCGGGATAAAGAATCCATATCAAGGAAAGGTTCTTGGAATAAAGGTATCCGTTATTATGTGATTTGATACATTGTGGTCAGTCACATTGAGAATTTTGATGAAGGTACGGAAAGAGAGGGATTCGAACCCTCGGTAAACAAAAGCCTACATAGCAGTTCCAATGCTACGCCTTGAACCACTCGGCCATCTCTCCTACATAATGATTATGGCCCAGAAAGCGAGTGAATCGCGAGTCATTTCTATTAGATTAGATGTTGGATAGGTACAGTACGCCCTATTCATTCTAACTAGAAAAAACTCTAAAAATAGAATAGAAACCTTTTAATCAAAACAAAAAAACATTATCTTTATACTCCCAAGGAAATGCTTTTTTGTTGTTTTTATGAAAAAGTTTTTCATAAAAACAATACAATATAGATATATATCTATCAATAAAGATATATATCTATTCATGTCATGTTTGCGAAGATGGCCTTCCCCTCTTTTTCTGATATCTATACTGGCTTAAATCAAGGGATTGGAACAAATCGAACGGGCGGTCTATCTATCTTTTTTTTTATGAGTTAAGTCCATTTTTATGTTATTTCGTACTCTACAATTACTTTTTTGTGGGATCGTTTTCTCCCGAGAGGTAATTAAAAGGAATTAAAAAGTGGATTGCTACCTATGCCTAGATCGCGGATAACTGGAAATTTTATTGATAAGACCTTTTCAATTGTAGCCAATATATTATTACGAATAATTCCGACAACTTCAGGAGAAAAAGAGGCATTTACCTATTACCGAGATGGTGTGATTTGATTTTTTTTTTATTGACCACTGTCAAGTCTTAAGAGAAAGGCACATTGGCCGGGATAAAAAGATTTGAAAGAGCTCTACGCTTGTTGAAGGTGAAGTTTCTAAAAAAACAATTCCTTCTGTCGTGTATCCTCTCGATTAATGCAACCTCAAATGCTTCAATTGTCGATTAGAGCATTGAGCGAAAGGTTACGCCTATGGCTTGGGTTATGTATTTCCGATTAACCCTACTCCTACTTTATTAGTACCAATAGGCGGCATAAAGGAAGAAAAGAAGCACTACGCTTAGGAATCAACAAAACGAAACCTTTGTTAGAAATTATCCCTTTTCCTTATTGGGATCGGGACTAAGAAGAATGGTTGGGACAACGAATATCCATCTCATTCGTACTTTGGATACCCGTATAGCCATCGAAGACTGTTGAAGTGACTAATTTCTAGAAATTTAAGGGGCGTTGAGGACAAAGAAATTGTTGGAGTTAACTTAACATTTTTATCTAGTACCAACATGCTTGATGTTAAGACAAGACCTTTTGCCGGAAGGTTGGCTAGAAATTTCTTGTAAAAACACTAGTCCCATTCAGTTCATAATGAGAATATTTCACTCTTTTTTCCTTTTTGGTATTTTTCCTTTTTGGTATTAGGCTAGTCTCATTATGCACATAAAGGAGGAGCCGTATGAGATGAAAATCTCATGTACGGTTCTGGAACGGAGATTCTTTGAATCGAATGACGACCGTAACGGATGTCTGCTCAATCCGAAGGAAATTACGCGGAAGCTTTACAGAATTATTATGAAGCTATGCGACTAGAAATTGATCCCTATGATCGAAGTTATATACTCTATAATATAGGCCTTATTCACACAAGTAATGGAGAACACACAAAAGCCTTGGAATATTATTTTCGGGCACTAGAGCGAAACCCCTTCTTACCACAAGCTTTTAATAATATGGCCGTGATCTGTCATTACGTGCGACTATCTCTACTATAGAAAGAACAGAAAGAGAAAAAAAAAATCTACTAGTAAAAAAAAAGAGGCTTTCTACAAAAAAGAGGCTTTCTACATATGCATCGTCCAAAACAACGATTTTTATCAGCTGTAGAAAAGAAAGAAACTTCATAGAAATCTAAATATGAAGAAAGATGCCGCGATACTTTATTCTATGGATAAAGGATCTAATTGATAGAGGAAGCACCGTAAAGATCAATTAGCGAGATTTTTGGTCGATACAATAAGAACTGCTTACCTATGTCATAATATGAGACAAAAGTTCGGAATCCACTTATGTAACGGAGTTGGCCCCCTGAAAGATTAAGCAGCGGTGTAGCATCAGATCCCAAAGATAGTAAGTCTTTTCTTTCTTATGAGGGAAGGTCTTTTTCAAAAATTCTATAGAAATTGATATATGAAATCGAGATAGTTACCTTTCAAAAAATTCGAATGAAAATAAAAAAATTTCGAATGATAGTAGAACGCCTATGCGTTATTCTGCTGAAGGTGGGAGAAAAGATAAAACGGATTATTAAGCAAATAAAAATTCAAGTTTGAAACTCATGTAATTAACTTCTTTTGATTAACTAAAAAAAGGGACATCAAAAGAGTTGACTGCTGAGCCGTATGAGGTAGGAAACCCTCAAGTACGGTTCTAAGGGAAGGAATTGACTGGCCTATTCCGACCGAGGAGAACAGGCCATTCAACAGGGAGATTCTGAAGTTGCGGAAGCTTGGTTCGATCAAGCCGCGGAGTATTGGAAACAAGCTATAGCACTTACTCCTGGAAATTATATTGAAGCGCAGAATTGGTTGAAGATCACAAGACATTTTGAATAAAATATTCGAATAAGATAAGAGCATTCCCTTTCTATTTCTTTCTTTTTTTGCTAATTATTATTAATTATTTCATTATTCTAATTATTATTAATTATTATAATTAATTATTATTATTATATTTTAATTATTATATATTATATATTAATTAATTAATTATTAATTAATTAATTATTAATTAATTAATATATATATAATTATATAATATTCCATTTTTTTATTGAATATTTTTCGATTTTAGAATATTCAATAAGTTTGAGTATTTGTTAGATTTTTATATTGCTTATCATTCTATGATATTGCTTATCATTTTATGATATTGCTTATCATTCTATGATATAGCTTATCATTTTATAATGTATATTTAGATAATGTAATGAATTTCGTCTAATTTATTGTTTGTTGTCCCCATTAATCAAATAAAACGAATCATTTGTATGGGAAAACACAATTAAAGAATTTTATGAATTTCATTATACCCCTTCTAAGATTGTTCCGTTTGTCTGGTATTTCATAGGAATAAAATGAAAACAAAAGGAAAGGATACATAGATGCAGACAGTAGAAAGTAGAAAATAGAGATTTTCTTTCATTTTAGAGATTTTTTTCTGTTACTATTATTAAAACGAATAAAAGGTGATACTATATGAATACCTAAATTTCAATACGGAGACGTATTTTAGTAATGAATAATGACTTCTCGTCTGATTTGGAATAGAGTAATTAGAATAGTAATATGTTCTATGTAAATGGCCCCATCTAGGAACTTTGAATTAAGATAGGAATACACTCGGTTGCACAAAAAAATTGTTTGTGCATCCATATCCATTCGAAGCTCGGAAAGGTCCGGTCTGTCCGTTGAGCGCCCCGTGGCTATGTCATTTTGAAAGGTCTGTCCATTGAGCGCCTGGGGGCTATGTCATAATATAAATCCGAACACTTGCCCCGGATTTCTTTCCAGATCATAGTTGCTATAGTGAATAACTAAGGAAACTAGATAGATGGGAGATAGAAGAAAAAGAAACTATTT